TGGAAAAGAAAGAATAGCTTTTACCTATCCACCGAGTTTGTCAACTTTTTTGGAAATGATACAAAGAAAAATATCTGTTTTCAAAATAGAAAAACTACTCTGTGATGAATTATCTGATCATTGGAATTATATAAATGAGGAAAAAAAGAACAACCTGAGTACAGAATTTCGAAATAGAATTGAAGCTCTCGATAAAGGATGTATTACTCTAAATGTGCTCGAAAAAAGAATTAGATTGTGTAATGATGAGACTAAAAAAGATTACTTGGCTAAAATATATGATCCTTTTTTGAATGGACCTCGTCGCGGAAAGACCAATATGTTTTTTTCATCCTCAACAAAAACAAATAAAACTTTAATAAAAAATGACATAGAGACGGGTTGGATAAATAAGATTCATGGTATACTTTTAATTACTGATTTTGACAAATTGAAAAAAAAAAGAGATACATTTGATAGAAATTCATTATCAAGAGAAAAAAAACTTTCTTTATTTGGATTTTACGAAGACGAACAAGGAAGAATTGATTTCGAAGATCAAATAAAAATTTTAAAATTTTTATTCAATCCAATTATAACTGATCCCAAGGCTAAAAGAATTCGAAAAAAATCTATTGGACTAAAAGAAATCAGTAAAAAAGTTCCTCGATGGTCATACAAATTAATCGATGAATTAGAACAAGAGGAAGGAGGAGAAAATGAAGAAAATATCGCGGAGGATCATGAGATTCGTTCAAGAAAAGCCAAACGTGTAGTAATTTTTACTGATAAGCAAGAAAATGCTGATCCTAATACGAAAAATACTAATGATTCTGATCAAACAGAGGAAGTGGCTTTGATACGTTATTCGCAACAATCAGATTTTCGTCGAGACATAATCAAAGGATCCATGCGTGCTCAAAGACGTAAAACTGTTACCCAAGAACTAGTTCAAGCAAATGTGCATTCCCCGATTTTTTTGGACAGAATAGACAACCCCCCGTTTTTTTTTAATATCTCCGAGTTAGTGAAAGTAATTTTTAAAAACTCGATGGAAAAAAAAATAAAATTAAGAATTTCGGATTATACAGAGGAAAAGAGAAAAGACAGTGAGAAAAAAAAAGAGGAAGAAAAAAGAGAAAAATACAAAAGAGAAGAGCAAGCCCGAATAGAAATAGCAGAAGCCTGGGATAACGTTGTATTTGCTCAAATAATAAGAGGGTGCATATTAGTAAGCCACTCGTTTCTTAGAAAATATATTATATTACCTTCATTGATAATAGCTAAAAATATAGTGCGTATATTATTATTTCAAGTTCCCGAATGGTCCGAAGACTTCAAAGATTGGAATAAAGAAATGCATGTTAAATGCACCTATAACGGTGTTCAATTATCAGAAACAGAATTTCCCCAAAATTGGTTGACAGACGGGATTCAGATACAGATTCTATTTCCTTTTTGCCTGAAACCTTGGCACAGGTCTAAGCTACGATCCCCTCAAAAAAATGGGTTGAAACTGAAAAATACAGGGCAAAAAACCCAGTTTTCTTTTTTAACAGTTTGGGGACTGGAAACTAACCTCCCTTTTGGTTCTCCCCGAAAACGACGTTCATTTTTTGAACCCATTTTTAAAGAACTAAAAAAAAAAATTATAAAATTGAAAAAAAAGCCTTTTCTAGTTATACCGTTTTTAAAAGAAAGAACAAAATTGTTTCGAAACATCTCAAAAGAAACAAAAAAATGGCTCATCAAAAGCATTCTATTTCTAAAAAGAATAATAAAAGAACTTTCAAAAATAAATCCAATTCTATTCTTTGGATTAAGAGAAATATCTGAATTGAGTGAAACTAAAAAAGATTCGATAATGAGTAATTTGATGATTCCTGAATCGGCCAGTCAAATTCGATTTATCGATTTAAAAGATTATTCATTGACAGAAAAAAAAACGAAAGATCTGGATGATAGAACAATCACAATCAAGAATCAAATAGAGAAAATTACAACAGATAAGAAGAAAGGATTTTTACCTCCGCAACTAAATAATAAAATAAATATTAATTCTAATAAAGGAAGTTCTCCTGTTAAACTAGTCCCACCAATAAAAAATATTTCGAAGAAATTCAAAAGAGGAAATGTTAGATTTATCCGTAAATCATATTTTTTTGTAATCTTTTTAATTCGAAGGATATATATAGATATTGTTCTATCTATCATTTATATTCCGAGGATCAATACACAACTTTTTTTTGAATTATCAAAAAAAATTCTTGATAAATACATTTCCAATAATGAAACAAATAACATTAAGAAAACAAATAAAAATAAAGTTCGCTTTATTTCGAGTATAAAAAAGTCGACTTTTGATATTAGTAATAAGAATTCAAAAAGAATTTTTGACTTATCCTCCTTGTCACAAGCATATGTATTTTACAAATTATACCAAACACAACTTATTAACCTGTCTAAGTTAAGATATGCTCTTGAATATCACGGAACCTCTCTTTTTCTTAAAAATGAAATCAAAAATTATTTCGAAGAACAAGAAATATTTCATTCTGAATTACGACAGAAAGATCTTTTGAATTCTGGAATGAATCAATGGAAAAAATGGTTAAGAGGTCATTATCAATATGGTTTATCTCCGATTAGATGGTATCGCTTAGTACCCCAAAAATGGCGAACTAAAATCAATCAACAACGTATGGGTCAGAATAAAGATTTAAACAAAAGGTGTTCTGACGAAAAAACAAACCAATTAATTGATTCCAAAAAATTAAATGATTTTGAAGCAAATTCATTACTGAATCAAAAATATAACTTTCAAAAACACTATAGGTATGACCTTTTCTCATATAAATCTATTAATTATGAAAATAAAAAGCATTCATATATTTATGCATCACCATTCCGTATAAATAATAAAGAGAAAATTTCTTATCATTACAATATAGATAAGGGTATATTATATAATATACCAGGGGGTCTTATTCCTATCAATAATTATCTAGTAGAAGAGGATATTAGGAATCTGGAGAAATTTTCCGATAGAAAATATTTTGATTGGAAAATTTTCAATTTTTGTCTTAGAAAGAAAGTCGATATTGAGTCCTGGATAGATACCAATGGTAATAAAAATGCTAAGGTTGGGTTTACTAATTATCAATTAATTGACGAAATTACGAAAAAGGGTCTTTCTTATCTTACAATCTATCAAAATCAAGGAATCCAACCAGCCAAGAAAAAAAAAAACCTTTTTGATTGGATGGGAATGAATGAAGAAGTACTAAGTCTTCCCATATCGAATCTGAAACTTTGGTTTTTCCCAGAATTTATCCTCTTTTATAATACATATAAAATGAAACCGTGGATCATACCAATCAAATTACTTCTTTCAAATTTGAACGGAAATGAAACTAGTAGTGAAAATCAAAATATCAATAAAAAGATAAAACGGAATCTTTTTAGATTATTAAATGAAAAAAAAATTATTGAATTAGCGAACCGAAATCAAGAAGAAAAAGAATCCGCAGGCCGAGGTAATCTTGAGTCAGATGGACAAAACCAAGAGAATCTTGGGTCTGTTCTCTCAAACCACGAAAAAGATATTGAAGAAGATTATGCAGGCTCAAATATGAAAAAACGTAGAAAGAAAAAGCAATCCAAAAGTACCACAGAAGCAGAGCTTGATTTCTTGCTAAAAAGATATTTACGTTTTCAATTGAGATGGAATGATTCTTCAAATCAAAGAATGATCAATAATATCAAAGTATATTGTCTCCTGCTTAGATTGATAAATCCAAAAGAAATTGCTATATCCTCTATTCAAAGGGGAGAAATGCGTTTGGATATTCTAATGATTGAAAAGGATTTAACTCTTACAGAATTGATGAAAAAGGGCATATTAATTATCGAACCAGTTCGTTTGTCTATAAAAAATAACGGACAATTTCTTATCTATCAAACGATAAGTATTTCATTGGTTCATAAGAGCAAGCTCCCAATTAATCAAAGATACCCAGAAAAAAGCTATATTCCTAAAAAAAAAATTGATAACTCCATTGCAAGACAGCAAAGAATGAACGAAAATAGGGACAAAAATCATTCTGATTTCTTTGTTCCTGAAATAATTTTATCCACTAAACGGCGGAGAGAATTAAGAATTCTAATTTCTTTCTATTCGAGAAATAGAAATAATATACATAAAAATCCAGTATTTTTCAAATATCTAAAAAACTCTAGTGAATTTTTGGATAAAAGCAAAAGAGATAAAACCAAACTAATTAACTTAAAGTTCTTTCTTTGGCCTAATTATAGATTAGAAGATTTAGCTTGTATGAATCGATATTGGTTTGATACCAATAATAGCAGCCGATTTAGTATGGTAAGGATCCATATGTATCCACGATTGGAAATTCGTCAATAATACCCTTTTTTTCATATGCATTCTCTACCCTATCTGATATATGAAAGAAAGAGATGCATACATTATTTTACATTTCATTTTTCTACCTGAATACTAATTCAATGCACGTATCAATATCCATTAGATCTATAAATCAATCAACAGAATGAATCAACAGAATCTTCTTATTTTTTTTTATTTGGATTTTTTAAGTTAATAATAGTTTTCTCTTTTTTTGAGTCTAGAAATAGACAATGCCTTCCTATTCGTATCCAAATAAAATTTTTAATTGGATTAAGTAATTTTATTTGAAAAAAAAAATTAGTTGATGTTGATAAAATTAGGAGTTCATAACGAAATTAAGATTATTGTATATACAAAATGCAAATTAGTCGCATTATTCTTACTGATTGGTAAAATTTTTGAATTTTCAAAATAAAAACAATAAAGGGTAGAAGGTTTCATTTTATGGTAAAAAATTCATTCATTTCCGTTATTTCACAAGAAGAAAAAAAAGAAAACAGTGGGTCTGTTGAATTTCAAGTATTTAGTTTCACCAATAAGATACGAAGACTTACTTCCCATTTGGAATTGCATAGAAAAGACTATTTATCTCAGAGAGGTCTACGTAAAATCCTAGGAAAACGGCAGCGCCTTCTGTCTTATTTGTCAAAGAAAAATAAAGTACGTTATAAAGAATTAATTAGTCGGCTGGATATTCGGGAATCAAAAACTCGTTAAATTGAAAAGTAACTTGAATTATTTGATTTATTAGATGTTGAATTTTGATGAACTTCTTTTTGTTTTCAGCAATTCATGAAAGAATGAATCGAGGAATAACCTATGAATGTAACAACTACAAGAAAAGACCTCATGATAGTTAATATGGGGCCTCACCACCCATCAATGCATGGTGTTCTTCGGCTCATCCTTACTCTAGATGGTGAAGATGTTATTGATTGTGAGCCGATATTGGGTTATTTACACAGAGGGATGGAAAAAATTGCCGAAAACAGAACAGTTATACAATATCTGCCTTATGTAACGCGTTGGGATTATTTAGCGACTATGTTCACAGAAGCAATAACCGTAAATGGACCAGAACAGTTGGGGAATATTCAAGTACCTAAAAGAGCCAGTTATATCAGAGTAATTATGTTAGAGTTGAGTCGTATAGCTTCTCATCTCTTATGGCTTGGCCCTTTTATGGCAGATATTGGGGCACAGACTCCTTTTTTCTATATTTTCCGAGAAAGAGAATTAGTATATGATCTATTTGAAGCTGCCACCGGTATGAGGATGATGCATAATTATTTTCGTATCGGAGGAGTAGCCGCCGATCTACCTCATGGCTGGATAGATAAATGTTTAGATTTCTGTGATTATTTTTTAACAGCGGTTTCTGAATATGAAAAACTTATTACGCGGAATCCTATTTTTTTAGAACGAGTTGAAGGGATAGGCGTTATTGGTGGAGAAGAAGCAATAAATTGGGGTTTATCAGGACCGATGCTACGAGCTTCTGGAATACAATGGGATCTTCGTAAAGTTGATAATTATGAATGTTACGACGAATTTGATTGGGAAATCCAGTGGCAAAAAGAAGGAGATTCATTAGCTCGTTATTTAGTTCGAATCAGTGAAATGACCGAATCCATAAAAATTATTCAGCAGGCTCTGGAAGGAATTCCAGGAGGACCTTATGAAAATTTAGAAATCCGATCTTTTGATAGAGAAAAGGATTCAGAATGGAATGATTTTGAATATCGATTCATTAGTAAAAAACCTTCTCCCACTTTTGAATTGCCGAAGCAAGAACTTTATGTAAGAGTTGAAGCCCCAAAAGGAGAATTGGGAATTTTTTTAATAGGAGATCAGAGTGGTTTTCCTTGGAGATGGAAAATTCGTCCGCCCGGTTTTATCAATTTGCAAATTCTTCCTCAGTTAGTTAAAAGAATGAAATTGGCTGATATTATGACAATACTAGGTAGCATAGATATCATTATGGGAGAAGTAGATCGTTGAAATGATAATTGAGACAACAGAAATACAAAATATTAATTCTTTTTCCAGGTTGGAATCCTTCAAAGAGTTCTATGGAATCATATGGATGCTTGTACCTATTTTGAGTCTTGTATTGGGAATTACAATAGGTGTACTGGTAATTGTGTGGTTAGAAAGACAAATATCTGCAGGAATACAACAACGTATTGGACCTGAATATGCCGGTCCTTTGGGAATTCTGCAAGCTCTAGCCGATGGGACAAAACTACTATTCAAAGAGAATATTCTCCCGTCTCGCGGGGATACTCGTTTATTCAGTATAGGACCATCCATAGCAGTTATATCCATTTTACTAAGTTATTCAGTAATTCCTTTTAGCTCTCACCTTGTTTTATCTGATCTCAATATCGGTGTTTTTTTGTGGATTGCCATTTCAAGTATTGCTCCCATCGGACTTCTTATGTCAGGATATGGATCAAATAATAAATATTCCTTTTTAGGTGGTCTACGAGCTGCGGCTCAATCAATTAGTTATGAAATTCCATTAACTCTTTGTGTGTTATCAATATCTCTACGTGCGATTCGGTTAAACATAAACTTTTCTTTACTTCTTGCTTTTTAGTAAAGAAATTGAATAGATATTTTCATTGTTTTATTCATTATTCAGGTTGATACACTAAATCAGATAGTTATATGAGTGAAATAAAACAGCTTCACAATTAGCAGTAAAAAAATTGAGTCTCATCCCCTACGTACAAGAATTAAAAGAAAATAATGATAAGCACCACCTTTGCCCCAAGATTGGTTGATTAGTCAACCTAGCTTGAAGCGGGCTAAAAAGATCAAATGTATATAGTTTTTATTATCCTAGGCTTTCGTTATTATCCTAGGCTTTCGTTGTAGTACTATACCGTATGATTGAGTAAAAATAAGTGGATGGTTAGGAACACCAAAATACATAAAGGATTAGTAATGGAGATTTTTTATGTAAATTAGCCAAAAGGGTATTTTACATAACATAAAAGGAATACTAATTGGGGCTTTAAGTTGGTAGAAATGATCAAGCAGTACTCCTCACGATTCCGATCCAGAGTATGCTCCTATCCACAGATTAA